AAGAACATGTATAGTGAGTGTTGCACCTCGAGCGAGAATAAGCGTATCCAATTCCTCCTGTTATTCCACATCATTATGAGCTCTATCCCTCGGCCCTTTCTCTCTCTGAAGTAGCGCCTACTGTTTCATCTCACGATTCTTCTCCTGCGGCTCAACGCTGTTGTCTCCCACATCCGACGTCTCGGTATCAAATGGTTCTGCGATTCTTAGACGTCGGTAAAAGAAACTCCATGGGCACAATTGCGTCGGCTAATATACTAGACGGAAGGGCGTGTAACCTGTGGTGGTTTTGTAAGTGGTGCGGAATGCCCACGCTGACAGCTACGGAGGGCAATTGATAAGCCCAACCGAATCCTGCAAAGCACGGGGATCCTTAGCTGACGGCTGACAGCTACAGGAAAGGTATTAAGACGACTTTAGCAACGGGGATTGTCTGAAAGCCGAAGGCGAGACCTGATTCGACTTTGATGCCTGGCGGCAACTCGGATCTTATGTTCTGAAGTCTGAAGATGCCGGGCGACTTATTTCTGTTCTTCATATGCCGGTTTGTCTGTCGTAGTCTGACTTTTATGCCGGGCGGCTCCCTAAAAGTAGCGGCAACATTACCCGCTAGACGAAGACTTCTCTAGACGAATACTGATAGTCGGGAAGCCCTTCACTCCACTTGCCTATACTGACTCTTTACTTATCAGTAGCGTTCGCTCCTCCGTTTGTAGGCTTGACTTTCTCGCCTTCGTTTGCAGGCTAGCTGACTAGCAACCCTACTCTGCTACTTTCTTCGAGAGGGCCTTTCTTTGTTCCCTCTCCTGACTCCTGATTAGATGATAGGTATGTTGGTGATTTCGTTCAACTACTTTGATCGGCTTCAATGTTGCCGTCACCTTCGCTTGCTGACTCGCTAATACGGCCTCTGACTTTTCAGCCTATGCTTACACCTTCCTGGCTTTCGGACCGTCGCTTTCGGACTAGTCGATATCCTTCCTTCTCCGCCGCTGGCATTCCAGCTGCTCTGGTAGCTAGCTCAGGTCTAGCAGCTCGGCTCGGGTAGTCGGCTCTATACGCTTTATCAGCTCAGGAAGGTCAGTCAGCTGAAAAACGTAAGCGCGCGTTGGCGCCTTTGACGTCATAATCGTTTTTCAGCTGGCTAGCTCTAGCTGAAAAGCTACTTATATAGTCAAAGGCGCGTCAGCCTTTATAGTCATAAGCGTTTTGAAGCAATTGTAGTTCACGGGCTTTCTTTTTTCAGCGAATCTAGCGAAGATCGATCTATCTCACTATCACTAGTCGAGTTTAGCAAAAGGGATGATATTCGCCAAATTCTCGTGCTGTGCTTAATTACGATTACGAGAGCGAAGTTTGAGTTTGAAATGCCATCACCCGAAAGCTATTCAATAGCGTTCCACTCGTTCCATACATTCTCGATACTAGTGACCGAAGCGGACCAGTGACAAGAGGAGTCATCGAAGGCATAACAGGCAAATAAACTCTTCCATTGCCTTCCCTCAGCCGCCCAACGGTTCCATTCCAACCAAGAAAAAAAAGAGAGAGAGACCCTCGTCGAATTGAACAGAGTGGCCGCTCTTGGTGCTAGGGAAAGAGTGATCGTCCGCGTAGGAGCGACGAGTGCATGGACCCTCGTGAGTCACGGGCGGGTGAGTCAGAAGAAATGGATCAAGTTGCTCCCAGGCCCATCTGTCATTTCCTAAGACTGCGCTCCATTCTCCTATTAGAATGAGAATCCTGGTCCATTTCTGAGCCATTCATTCCTAGGTCTTCGATATGTCCGCCTGATCGAATAGGGCTAGTTGCATCGCCAGGAGGGATCTATTCCGAAGCGAAGGCCCCACCCCACCATTTGACTTCATGCCGGGGGCCCCACTGCTGGATTCCCGAGATTCCTTTCAGGTATAGCCCGGGAAGAATCTGTTCCTTCCGTCCGGCGGGTTTGACTTGTGTCAACCGAGCAATCTAAGCGTGCTGCTAGGCGAAGCGGTTGAGTCCTGCACCATCACTGGCCGAAAGAAACCCACCCGAGTAGCTAGCATGAATCCCGGGATGATCAGCAAGGACCACCTTGCAAGGCTAAAGACTCATGGCTGGAACCACTTCTTTTTGGTCAGTTCCGGGCGGGCCAATACCCATAAATAAATAAGTACTCGACCGGCCAACTACTAATTGATCGTTGTCAAAACGGTGCGAACCACACCCTGGATCAGAAGAAGGCTCGCCCCCAATTGAAAGGTTCCTTGTTCGTGCGCTTGCACGCCGGCGGTTCGCCGGCCCTGTGAACGAGGGCCGAATCTCTGTTAGCCAAGTTATGAAGGGCGAAGGGCCATATGCATTCTATATGATATGCACCCCATCCCTATCATCCTCCGGGGGCAGGCCTCAATCCCTAACGGCAGATCGATCACCAAGTGTGATTTGACTATATTCTACGTGATTTGGCGTTCGATGTATCTCTCTATTCTCCATGAGGGCTTTCATCTCCTGCCAGGTAAGACTGCTTCTTCAACCTCTCCACTATTCGATTCGGGCGGGCGCCTCCAGCCCGGAACCTCATCGTGAGTAGTTGGCAATAATTCCAAGCAAGAAGAATCGTATCTATAGTGCCTATCTTGATTTCCATCTTAGGTCTAATTCTTTCGCCCTTCCCTCTCGCCACGAGAGATCAACAACCAATAGTGTAGTGCGATCTGCATACCGAGCGTATTTCCGAGTTCCTCATCATTCGACTAATCATCCAATTCGTGCTTCTTTGCTGAGATCGGACCTTCCTCGTGGAATGGAACTCGGTAAAGGTTTCACGAGCCTGAAAAAATCATTCATTTGAGAATGAGCAAAGAGACTTATCATTAGGGTTGATCCCGAATCTCTTTTCATTACAACAAGACAGTGTTTCATATGACACACACCCAAATAATACAGAATAAAATAAAGATCGACTACATTACAAGAACAAGAGAAAGCAATATATATATAACTCCCCCTAAAGCTTAGAGGGGAAAAAACCTTCGATAGCTTGTTAATGAGGGTGAAATAACGATCTTTGCTGAGTGCTTTGCTTTGGTAAAGCTATCTGCAACCTGGTCTTCAGTAGTTACGAACTGTGTGGAAATGTCACCCGCAATCACTTTATCCCTTATGAAAGTCTACCTCTATGTGCTTTGTTCTTGCATGAAAAAGAGGATTGGCTGCAAATAGCACTCTTCTTATCAAAGAAGAGAGTCACAGGTGAGGTAGAATTGATACCAATATCACGTAGTAGGAATCTCAACCAGGTGATCTCAGCTGCTGTAGAGGCCATAGATCCGTATTAAGCCTCAGTACTAGATTTTGAGACTGTAGGCTGCTTCTTGCTACACCAGGAAATAAGGCTGTCTACCAAGGAAAGAACAAAAACCAGTTTTGGATCTTCTGTCTTCAATCCAGCCCAATCTGCATCTGAATATGCTTGAAGTCGAAGATTGCTATAAGAAGAATAGAATCAACCTTTTCAGTACCTTTTACATACCTAAATATCCTCTGCATGGTGAGGCACACGAGGGTTTTGCATGAACTGACCCCCAACAGCATAGGAAATCTCAGGTCGGGTGATGGTAAGATGCTGAGGACCCCCAACCAGTCTTCTGTACCCTGTAACATCTTGAACTGGTTCTCCTTCATCTGACCTTAGTTTGATGTTTGTCTCTAGAGGAGTGTTCCAATGTTTGCATCCGCTCAAGAGATTTAGAGCATTGAAAGAGAAATAGGCCAGTAGACATTCTTTAGATTTCCATGCCAAGGAAGTACCTCAACTCACCTAGGTCTTTCATGTCAAACTGATTAGCGAGCCTCTTTTTCATATAAAATATAGCGGCATTCTCACTTCCAGTAAAAAGAATATCATCCGAAGATTAAGTAAACCATTCTGTCTTAAACAAACCTTGTTTTTAAGAATCATGGTAAATAAGGGTTCATGAGTTTACGTTTAGAATGAAGTCAAAAGCGAGCTCGTTCCTGTTCCCCCCTCTGAAACAATCATGAAGTGGCTGGTAGGAAAGCGGGAAATGGCAGTGGGAAGGGAACGGTCCGACATTGCCAAGGGCACAGCCAGCTACCTATGGCCTATTTAAATGGGAACTGGCCCTTCATGTTGTCGCATCTACAACCAACCCTACTATCTGAATTGCATTAGTCAAGATCCTCCCAGTCATTCTTCATTAGATCCTTAGCCTGTTCAGTTCCTTTCCTCGCATTAGTTGGGTTCAGTTCTTACTATACCATCTTCACTATCTTAATTCATCCATCCTCCCTTTTGCTCGGTTCAGGCGGAGGATCTCTCTAATTCGCCTCCATTGTCTTATCTAAAGCCTTTACCAATAAGGATGAGAAGAAATCCCTACCTTTTTACTAAACTATGTTCGCCTATGCGAATCAGTTGAACATAGAGAAAGACTTTCTATAGAGAGAGCAGATACTCCAAGCAAGTAGGGTTCCAAACCTTCTGATATAGTAGGTTCAGTCCCAGTTTCCTTAGGTTATTTGGGTATGGAAAGGAAGAGGAGGCACTTGTACCTACTAACTAAAGGAAGAGAAAGCTCCAACCTCAGCTATTCTTTTCTAGCTTCCTCTATCCCTATATATAGATGCAGACGAGAAGAAGCAAAGACGCAAAGATGCATCGTCTTATCATATGTTCTGCCTTTTTGCATCTTCCTCTTGTCTTCCTTGAAGGTTATAGCAGACGAAGACGATCATCTTATTTCTTATCGTCTGCAACGGTTTCTATGCCAATATATTGAATTATAAGGGATTAGATTGCATTAGATGTAGCTATCTTTTTCCTGCCTTTAGTATCCTACTTACGAGTGGATTTTGTTGGATTAGCCTGTGTTAAGCATTGTATTATGGTTCTTTAAGAGAAGAGCAGGATAGATAAGATTGGTATTATTTTGTATCTCCTTGCCTTTCTTGCTGCTAGGCGCATGTAGTATAGAATCTATCTCCTTCTTTTAGGTTTGAATTCCTCTAGTAGCTAGGTAGTTAGAGAGAAGAAAATTATATGAGAAAGACAATCTTGAGAATAGTCTGTTCCAATATGAGCTGCTAGTAGCTAGATGGGAATGTAGCCTATTAGCTAGCTTGCCTGTAGGTTTAGAGGAAGCAAGGGTAGAATTTCTTTCCTTCTTTCTAGATGTAGCTTTCTTTCCTTAATGTACTGGTAGTTGAATAAGGACTACCCGCTTCTAGTTTTTAGTTGGATGTAGCTAGGGTAGGTGGATTCTGGATAGATAAACCTGAGACTTCTTCCCGTGGGCTTAGAGAGTAGTTCGAAGGATAGAAAAGAATGTATTCGATGGTAGCCGTCTTCTTTCTCTTTGTAGTTGGGATAGCGGGCAGGGTTAGAGGAAGCAAGGACAGATAGGCTAGGATTAGATGTGGCTTCTAGACGAGGAGCTGAGGATAGAGGTAGAAAGTCTTCCCTTTATGACTTCCCTTGAGCTTTTCCTTCATGCACTGGGAGAGGCAAAAGGACTTCTAAGCTTCTTGTTTGATAGCTCGATGTAACTGCGTGACTTTCTGGATGTTTAACCCTGAGGGACGTAGCTAACTAAGGCAGTCTGGATGCTAGCCAAGAGCGGAGGATAGGGGAATACCTTTCCTTGCCTGGAAGCTCTCTAAGTTTTCTATCTCTCTTTCATGGGTGTTCCTAAAGTTTTTAACAAGGTAGAACCAATTAGCTCGATGTGGGGCCCCTTTTCATCTTCTTTTAGTTCTTACCGGACGATGGACGATTCTGTAATTTGAATATCATTCTATCATCCTGTTGCACTATATCAAGATTCGCTATTCCTTTCATCCTAGTGCTTCTCTTTCCCCTATCTATCGTACTATCTTCTTTTGTCTTATCATCCGTTCTGTCTCTTTACTGTTTTCAAGTAAGATAAGCAAGGGGAACTGCCTCCTCCTCGATATGCCAACAGGACCTAACATCGTCATCGGATAAGCATAGGAAGATAGATTTCCTCTGTTGTTGATGTCCTTGACTGTCTTCTTTATTCCTAGGACTCCGCAAGCAAGGATGTTTTTTATTACTGTAGGAAGAGGTTTCCCTTACTGTACTTGTAGTGTAATAAGTCCTCTAAGCTTCTAGTATGTTCTTACTTTTACTTTTAGGTTTAGGACTTATGAGTGAGCGCTTCCCCTCCTGTAGTTGTGGATCGTGAAGTTCTCTCTTTTCCTGGTAGTGCACTAATTGAACTTCCTTATGTGGATAAGGCAGGTAGGAGCGCCCTTTCTCTTCTAGTAGTTCTCTTTCTTCTATCTTCTCTGGATTGCCAGCTCCTATCCGAGTTGCTAGTAGAAAGCTATAAGAGTAGCGTCCTATTTAGTGTCTCTTCTTTTTTCTGTCTTAAGATAGTCCGGTATCTCCTTTATGTTTATAGCAAGCTAGGACGGATAAGACTCTATTCTCTTTGTCTGCTATGGGCATAAAGGAGCGCATCTCTGCTTTTTGAAAGAATCCCTGCTTCCTCCCCCTAGGATAGAGCAAGAGCAGCTACCTATTCTCTGATAAATGCTTCTCTGCTGTCTGCTTTTAGTTCTTTCCCGAGGTTGAAAGAAAGATTGGGTTAAGCTTCCTCGCCTAGGTGGCTGGCTGTCCTCTTTAAGGATTACGAAAGGAATCAATCGACTTATTCATTTATTTACCCATTTAGCTTAGGAAGGAGGAGAGAACTAGGGCTATCGAGCCAGAACTACTAGGAGGGGAGGGAGGACCTCAATGTCGGAGGTAGCGGGGGTACGAAACCGAATCTCTAATCTATACCTATATCCATATCGGAATCGGAGTGAACGGGCTTCGAGGAACCTACTTCATAATAGAATAGAATAGATAGTCGGATACGAAGGAAAGAGCGGATAAAACATAAAACAGCGGATGATATCGGTTGCGGTTGCCGCTCTATCTATTCTTATTCGATACCCGTACATAGAAGAAGCTTACAGGACTTACTAAACTAAAAGCACCCTAAGCAAGGGAAGCCACATCTCCTAAAAGCAGGAACGATATCAATTGAATTCCTTGCTCTACTCCGCTCTTCGCCTAGAAGCCCGGCTTACAGGAACTACAAGACTAGAAGAAGTTATGCTACTCCCTATAGCAAGGAGAAACTCGTAAAGTGATGTGATGACTCACTGCGCATCGAGAGCTTACTGACAACTCATCCATTCACTTCTGTCCGGGAAGAAATCCACGCGAAGATCGAACTCGGTCTATCGATCCATAGCCACTAGGAGGGGTGGTGTCCTCTATTTAGGAGGAAATGCCCGATCTTTACCGAAGAGAAAAGCCCTACTCTCAACCAATTGGGAGTCGGAGCTGTCTTCTTTGGAGAGCTAGATGTTGATCTTGCTACGGTTGGTTCTGTAATCAACTACCTGGGGCAAATAGCTCCTTCCTAAGGGTTAAAACAAGGCAGGATGGATAGAATGTCTTTCCTGCCTTGAAGATCTAGCTTGACTTCTATAACTATCTGGTAGTTCTCTAAGGCCAGTTCAAGCAGTCTGATATGGGAATAAAAACCTGTAAGCCCTTTCGATAGGATTCTTTCTTTTCCTCCTTAGTAGCTAACTGCGAGTGCTTTCAGGAGCTAACGTTGAGAAGGTTTTTATTACTAAGGTTTATAGCACGCTAGGCTAGATAAGACTGGATTATATCTGGTAGCTAGACGAAGAGCGAATGTAAGATAGATAGAAAATCTCTCTTCTAGTGGCATAAGGGTTGGCCTATAGTGGCTTAGCCTTAGAAGGAAGCTAAGGCAAGCAATCAGTACACGGATCCCTTCCTCTAGAAGGAGTGAACCAGACCCAGCTTTTTTCTTTATTTAAAAACTGCAATCGCTTATGCTCGGTCGGAGCGATCCCCTAATGCCAATGCCCTAACAACAGCTCCAAGCGAGAAAGAGGACGCAGGGGAATCTCTCCATCTAGGAAATCGGGAAGTCCTGGGGCTGGCAGTAGCAGTAGACTCGTCGTGCTTTATAGTTCAGTACGAGAACGCCGCCTACCTCTTATTAAAAGATGTTCGAAACCTGGTACAACCCCAGCCTTTTATAACACCTTTCACTACAAAGAAGGGGCATACGTGTCGATTCTAGCCTAACAAAACCGAACACGCCTACCTATTTACTTAAAAACAGCCCTCGGGCGGAGATAGCAGCTCAGGAACTGCCCAAAGACAAAGAGACCGTAGGTTTCATTATCCATATTCGTGACTTCGGTTAGAGAGTGACCCCCGTGCTTGTTCCATTCCAAATACTGTACCTCTAGAACCCTGGGGTGGGGCAACAGGGATCCACGTCGAAGTAAAGGAAAGGGCCAGCCATCCATCCCTAGCTATATACGCAATATTGACAACGACTGAGATCTACGAATTATGAAAACGAAACCGATCTTTCCTCGGAACTGAAGGAGCTGTCCGACTAGCAACTGGCGGGGGTACCTCAATCAATGAGAGTGGAAGTTCTTGCACGTGGAATGAATGAAATCTAATTTTCTTAATAATCGTATGATTTACGAGTTCGGTGCCCCAACTATTGTAATGAAGGGGACCCTGCTCATTGACATACCGAGCTCCCGTGAGGAAGACATTCTATCTTGGTCCAACCCGAAAGGACCGGGACTTGTACTTCCATTAGAAGAAAGCCAGGGAAAAGAGTGAATCTTTGCAGAGTGGGACCGCTAAACCAGACAAGCTGGAGGGAATGACTCACAGACAGGAGAGGGAAAGGCCCGTTGACACATCGAGCGAGGAAAGAGCGGTGTCGTTGTCATCTTTCAACTATAGAAGTCGTTCTGATATTGCGTATATATCTATACGAGGAACTTAAATAGTAGACGTATACTCTTATTTGGCTCAAGCTAAAACCAGCAAAGTCCAGAAAGAAGATAGAAGGCAGCACTCGCACTCAAAGACTCATTTGAATTTCCCTCTCGCGAGACTCGCTCCTAGCTTTTCGAAAGACGAGACATTTATACTCCTCGCAAGACAAGCCTAATCAATAAGGGGAAGAACAAGACTTAGTAGACTTTGAACCCGGAGAAGCCTTAGACGATAGGGGGCTGGCGACACCCAAGGAAGACTAGAAGACAGAAGAAGATTCCAAGAAAGAAGGAGTAGAGTGCCTAAAGGAAAAATCCCACCCCCTAACTAAGTAAAGGATCGAGATTAGAACCCCCTTTCGGACCCTTGCTTTCTTATCTCAGGGTGTGAGGCAAGGAATGGAAAGCCGTATTGTAATAGTAAGCACAAGGAACTATCTTTAAGGAAGGTAAGGTTTGAATATCTTTCAATCTTTAGTGAGTTCTCGGAAAGCAAGTCGTTTTGGTTCCAACAAGTCCGGTCTTCCTTGCTAGGAGACAGATAAGAATAAATAAGATAGAAGCTCTTTTCTTTGGCCATCTCCTCATCTGAGGCCTGAGCTCTTTCACCTCACTTTCGCTCCCCTTTCTTTCACATCTAGCTATGCAAGACCTATTTTGGGCCTACGCGTTTTCCTCTCTTTCCAGCCGCAAACTTCTCATCCCTTTCTTCTGATCCGATCCCGTGCCTCAGCTTAGCTTCAATCTATTCATTCGTTTTGATAGGCAGCTCCCTCAACCATTCTCTTGTTCTATCTTGAGCCAAATCAGCCCTAATCAGTACGGCCTATCTTGAGCGCATCTTATCTTTCTCATATCTATCCCTTCCATTCCTTGCTTATCTAAGCAAGCGATTTAATTCCTTACTTTACTTTAGGAAAAAGAGAGCTTCCTTTCAAACTTATTAAAGGCAGGAGGAACTACCCATAGAAGACTGCTTTCACTCACCTTAGAGAACCCCCTGTGAATGAAGGAAGGAAAGACACATCTAGAAAGAAGGAGATTCCATCTATCCAACATTCGACTAGATACCTGTCTTGAGATTGCTCGATAGAACCTATTCTAATCTAGCCTTATCCATTATAACCCGTAGGAACTAGTGCAAGGAACTAGGGAATAGAAGAAGCTTAGACTCCTTACTCAACTAGAAGAAAGACAGGAAGGAAGGAAAGACAACTATAGAGTATGCCCCTAATAGAGTAGGGAATGATTATATCAACCATTCGGAAAGAAGTCATAATAGTACGGTAAACAGGAGCAAGACGGTATGCAATCAATTAATGGAAAGGATACAGGAGATGGAATCAACTCTATCTGTCCGTTGCTCTGTCCACGAATAGCGTCCGTTGCTTCTTCATTCCTGGCTGGCAAGCTCAGTTCTGTTCTAATCACTTCGATTCCCGTACACGAGTACCTTCCTTCAAATAGATAGATTCCCTTTCCTAATATTAAAAGTACTTCTGTAAGCGAATCCCTTGTTTCTTTGGCTTGCTTCTTAAGCCAATAAGTCCTGTGCCTGGTAGGTGCAATCAGTCTGTCCCTTACCTGTCCATTCAAGCCTTTCAATATCTCGTCTGGCCCTGTCTTCTGTCGTACTCTCCTCTATCGAGAATTGGTCTCTCGCAATTGTCCTGTGGAAAACAGATGCCGCTCTTCTGGTAGCCGTTGTTTGCTTCATCGGTTTCAGTATCCTTTGCTTGGTAAATTTCTTCCCGCTCTACTGACCTTGACTACTTGACTCACTAATAAGGCTAGCAATCGCTCGTTTTTCTTATTAGCACGATAGGTGGGTAATCCCTTCTGTTATGAGTGAATCTCTATGGCTTCTTTCTTTTCTTTCTAAGGCCTATTTTCTGTAAGCTGAAGTCCTGTTAAGGTTTAAGAATTCCTCAATAAAGGACGGAAGAGAGGACTCGGTTAGCTTAGCTCATATTCATATTGGAAAGGGTGGAACTTAGCCCATTCCCCCTTTTTTTCCCTTATCCTACTCGCTGGTCTCACTCTCCATCCTACATTCGCCTAGCTACAGGAGCTACTAGAAGCTACTATCACTCATTCACTCTTAGGGGTTTAAGAATTCCTTATTCAACTACCAGTACAGAAAGGAAATAAAGCTACCATCATCCCTTGCTGGTGACGCTGCTAAAGTGTCCCAACCCAAGGGTTCTAAGAGGAAAGTCTATGAAAGTACCACCAGCAGGGTAGCTGCATAAAAGAAGGATGCAGTTTTTGAGACACTACTTCCTAGGGCTACCTTCTCCTTGTTAGCGCAGTGCGGTCTCCTAGCTCCGCCTGACCATACATAAGGCTTTATCGGTTAATATAGTAATAGAGCTACAGGCAGGGGCCTAAGATTGCATGAAGAAGTAGAAAGCTTGCCCTTTTCTATAATGTAAGTTGATCATTACGGGGGCGCCAACCCCAGGCTTTCTAAGAGTGAAGTCTATGGATAATTAAACCCACGGCTAACTTCACGACTACCGAAAGAAAGATAGTTCAAAGCCCAAAGCTCTCTCTTCAAAGCCCTCCGCCCGAAAACTTCGGCAACCCGGCACTTTCTCTCTGCCGGCTTTAGCTTGACAGAGGGGCTAGATACGAAAGAACGGTATGAAAAAGATTGACTTCCTGATCGATCCGCCTTCCGAGCCCGTCAACAGCCCAAGAGATCAGAGCTGCTTTAATATGGATTTCTTTATTTAGGGATCAATTCTCTATCGATTTTTAGGCCGAGTGCCGTTAATAAGGGGCCTCCCTCTCCTTTTATCTCCCACCCCCGCAGTTATAAGCCGGTCTATGGTCAGTTCATTCAGCTGGTCCAGATCCGAGGCTCATTCATTTACTTGCCGATCCCTTGGCGGATCGAACTGATTAAACTGCTGAACCACATCCTAATTCTGGACTCGCCCTATCCCTTCTAGTGTACTCAATCAATCCCTGAACGCATATATGTATGGTACCGGGCACCTTATCCGGGGGTTGGGTGCACTCTATCGCTTTATCGATACGCCAGTATCGGTATGGGAAAACATATCCATTATTGGGTCAAGGAGGTGAACATAGAGAAGTGGGAGCATTATACATTATATACTGTCAAAATGTGAAAGACAAGATACTTTCATTCAACGTATCATTCACTCCATGGTTCCGTTTTTTGTTGTATTTTGCCGTCGGTTCAGTTGTTAATACCAGCACCTTAGACCTAAATAGCAACACCTTAGACCTCAAGGGCCCTTATCTCCTTCATTAGTTAATCCGTATATAGAATCAAAAGAAATCAAAATATATAACTACTTTCAATGGAATATCAATTGAGAAGGGATTTGGCATCTTAGGGCATTGATCTTTCATTTTTTGAGATAGAAAAGGGGGCTATAGATGGGATAGCCTCACCTTAACCGGATCCCGTAGTTTTTTCACACGCTCATCCATCCGCCCCAACCATTTCTGCAGGGGATCAACGAGCCTTTCGATCGACCGAAGACTCCTCAGCCGTCCGAACGAACCACGGGAGAATCTTTAGAATCGGGATTAGATCGATGCCTTACCTCGACAGAAGCGGTGGATGGATCACCTTCCCTAACTGGTGGAACGGATGGATCGCCTTCCCTTGACATAGATGGATTCGATAGCCTCACCTCTCTCGCTTCAGTTGTCGGGTCAATTTTCAGGTTTCTTCCAATCCCAGCCTCGCCTTTGTGGTCGCTATCCCACCTAGCGGTCTAAATGGATTCGATCTACTCTTCAATCGGTTCAATTCTCTAGTGGTCAAGTCGTATCCTTCCCCACGTATGGTCGTTTCCCAGCAGGTGTGGATAGTCGAGCGGATCTCATCTCATCTCCTTCCCGCCACTAAAGAGTTGACTGAATCTCCGTGCCCCACCCCAACATTGATCCGCACACCCCTTTTTTGAATTCTCCGCCCCCGACAAATCTTTGGTGTTTACTCCGAACCACCCCTTTTATTCCCGAATTCTCCTGACACCCCCAAAATTGACAATTAGCCAGGAAACATTGAATAATCCATGAAAATAGGCCCTTTCTCATTGAATTTCAAATGCAAATGCATCAAGGAAATACAGTAAAGAAGCGTGCATCTCCCGCAAGCTTTTTAATTAATTCATTTTTCTGTGTCTTAGCTGACCTTTGCTTTGATTCCTGCGCCTTTGAAGGCTGGGAAAGAGAGGAACGGTGACCCTTGATTTTTCAATGTACCATTGAGGCGGGCTCCGGATGGATTGAACTGATTGTTTGATTGCTCGGAGGATGCAGAACAGCTTCGCTCGCTTCGTTCTTCTCCTTCCCAACGATGCATGGCAATGCATGGCAACCTCGACGGATTTGGTAGGGCTGAGTGAGGGAGATTGATCGCTTAGCTGCTTTGCTTAGCTCGGAACGATGGACAGCAGATAGCTCCGAACACAAGCTATGACTGATTAGCAGTGCACTGCGTAGGTTTAAGATAGAATGGATTCGGATGGGGATAGGAACGAATGAGCTGCCCTTTGCCCGGCCGATCATCCAATGCTTTCGTCCGTCTCCGCTCAACGATTGGAGGATAAATGCATTTACTGGGCGACTCGAGGAGGTGGGTACGAATGAAAAGCCCATCAAGCCGGTCGGAGATAGAATGGCTTCAAGCTCTCATGATCACGGGTGGGCATAAGAAACAAGTACGGATGAGAGGAGGAGAAGGTGAATTGGATTTAGGACACTAAGAAAGACACAAATAAATCAATACTCTTCATTCACTCAAGCAAGCTGGTAAGTAATTCCCTTAATACCGAAAGCAGGAGAGAAAGAGATGGATGGCTTTGCATGGTTGGACCCACTGTCTTTGCTAGGACTGGTAGCTACGCGATTGAGAGAAGCTAGCTAGGCAGCTAAGGGAGGCAGAGAAGTCTTAGTGTGCCGGGTGTTGAGCTGACAATGAAGTCAATGTCCAAGTCCCACCCTCTGTTCGTCAATTCACCCTACCGCCTTTGAACGGAATTTCAGAGAGGAATCCCAATCCTTCTTATATACGTATTAACAGGCGGGTCGATCGGTTTATCGACTGAACTTATCCCGAACCATGAAATCGTATCTTCAAAGGGAAGTAATGGAAGGAATTGACATAAACCACCAACCCCCCCGATAAAAGGAGAAGTATTGGGCGAAGAGCTCACCTTCTCGATCTTGCCGGGACCGGTGGGAATGAGAGGAACGGAATAGAGAGGTACGATCCGATCTGCATTGAATGCTCCCCTGAATTTTGAGGGATTGTTGGCCCGGGGTCGAGATGATAGATTCTAGCAGTCCCCCGATATTACGCGATTTATAGGCAAAAGGCCCGGTCCCCGTCGCTTGGCATCTCCTGGCATTCTGTCTGTGCTTGGCATCCTTCCCTGCTCGAAAGACAGAAAGAAAGGGGGGCATGGGGGACAGGGTCAGATGCTGGCTCTTAAGAGCTTCGGCTGGCAGTAGAGAAAAGATTGATTGTTTGGAACTTCTCGAGGACCGGAAGACCCTCTCCTGTAATAAGAGTGGATTGAATCCCCAAGGATGAGAATGAACCGGACTGAACTCATCCATTATTCCTCTATTCTGCCCATTCCTCCTCCGGCTAAGAAAGGAAAGGAAACGGGGGGGAGAGATGCAGTGCTTTGCGTTGTGTTCGTATGCTTATGTCTTGGAATCCGCTAGGGAGGCAGAAGCTTCGATAGCAGAGGTGGATGGGAAAGAATTCATGGCTCCAACCAACAGGTCCGCGCTTGAACTTGTTCGGCCAGGTCCCTCGCTTCGCTCGTCCGGTTGAGTCTTGCCTTCGAGCTCGGCCTGCTTCCCTACTGGTCTTGCCTTCCTTGCTTCTACAGCCTTTTCCTAGCTCCCTGGCTTTCTTATCCTTGTCTCCTCCGCGTTCCATGGGTTTCAGTAGGAGGATCTGGGTTCCTGCCCCTGCGTACGTTCTATCAATAAGGCAGTCTGTCATCTATGAAACTCTCTCATTCTCTCCAGAAGAGAAGGACTCGCCTTGGATAGAATCTTAGATGGCTCGATCTGAGCTTGAATGAATTAGTCCGTCTTTAGGAGCGAGGATCCGCAATTTGGTTCACTATTGATGGAGGTTGGGCGCCATGAATCTGGGGTGAGAAGGAAAGGAACGGATAGATATCCCCACCCGACAGGGCAGTGGACTTGGCAGCGTCCTAAGGTTGCGGCAGGAGGCTATCAAACTCAAGCAGTCGAGTTCAGGCTCAATAAAGTCAATGGCTCAATCAAAGGTCCAAACATGAAATCTGAAATCCCGGGCGGTAGGGGGTAAGACGCGTTCACTTCCGTAGAATAGTTCTGATCCATCGAAAGAAAGATGAGAAGGAGATCTTAGCAGGCCAGTAGATCGATGAACCGGTCGACAGGTGTTCCGCTAATCAGATTATTCCCGAGGCCCACCGATACTAGACTAACGAAGGAAGCAATAGAACCGCTTCCCGCTACTAATACTAAGGAAGTAGCTCGGAGTCGGTTTGACTGGAGGAGATGAAAGTAGAGGGTTCGTTGCTTCTGTCAGCTCCTAAAGTCAAGCATCTAACCCACCTGGTCAATCAATGCATCCATCCCTTCTAAAGCCATCTCACCCTTCCCGTTTGGATGGATCACTCGATTGATTCGATGCATCGGAAGGAGAAGAAAGCAAGGTCTGGTCAGCGCTCCCAAGCATGGTGAGAGTTAAGCGAAGGTGGCAGGCGCTGGGGGCTCAGCCTTCCGCTTTTCCTTTCCTTTTATTGTCTCTTTTCCCGGGGACTCAACTGATAATTAGGCAAGCAAGGTAGGCATCCGAAGGATGGAATGACTAGATACAGACTTGATTGAAGACACTAAAAGGAGAATAAAGCAACGGAGAACAAATGAAAGGACTTCATCTTAGCAGGGACACCCGGCTACACCTTGCGATTCTCCCTTCTGCTCCCCCTGCCGGAGAACCAGGCTGGAACGATCAATGCCAAGGCAACCGATGGTTTGGAAGGCACTCGACCCATGTGGGTCGGGACGACGCCCTTGCTTTCCTGCTTCACTTTCCGTCTTCCTTCGTTCCGTTGCTGTTTCGAACCATAGCTCTGAGGCTTGGGATGGGGCGGATGATCCGTTGATTAGATCTCCTCGACCCTGTAATTTCTTTCTCAATGTAAACATTGATAGGGCGCTTCATTGCCCTCTTACGATCGAATCTAAATACAGAAGGCTTCGGAGGAAAGGCAGCATTAAAGGCTGGGACTTAAACGCTTCGGAGGCTGCAGAGAAAGACCTGGCTCGGACATAGCTGGCAAAAGGTAGGATTTGTCTGAAGCTCTGATCTCTCCGATCATTTGATGTTAGGCGCTTAGCCGTAGCTTTGAAGTGGAAGTTCTGAAGGAGAAAAGAGATCTCCTGGCTCCAAGCGCTCCATCTATCTTCGGATCTCCCTGGCAATCTAACAAATCAAACTCTGGATGCCTCCCTGCCTAACTGTCTCTCTTCTGAACCATGCTTGTCCTTCCAGCCATGGTGAACTCGATTAGCAAGGTCATGATCGGCCCTCGACTGAGCAGTGTCGGAAAAGAAAGGCGAGCTAGGTCAGGAAATGATTGCCATATCTTGTTTGTTTGTAGAGGGATTTTGATGTCGAATCCTCTCGGGCGTGCGTTAATACGTATATAAGAAGGATTGGCATCTTCCCCTTTGGCGCAATAGTTCATGTAGCCCTTTATCTTGATCGGTAGGAGCGGTTCAACTATAGTTTGATAAGATTGGTCTGGCCAGCCTCCTTTCTCTCGTTTTCCACCCTCCTGCACCGCATCTCGCCCGACTCGGACATGAACGAAGATGCTTGGATTTGTTGGAGCGCTTGGCTGCTTGACTCTCTAGTCCTGGGCTTTATTGCTCCATCCGGCCAGGATTGAATGGATACAGAAGCCCTAGTCGACTATATGCTTGGTTCACCAGGTCCGGTCCTAAATACTGATATGCGCAGATGGGGGAAGTCGAGTGAAACTGGAATAGGTGGGTGTGGGACCAGAATGGATGAATACGGATCGACGGCCTCTCGACTTTGCCCTGTTCCTCTCGCTCCATCGTCTTTATTTATTGTATTTAATTAACAATCCTTCGGATGCCTACCGGATCTCCTGGCATCAAAGTCACTCACCTAAGTGCCAATGCTCCCGGTCCCGACATACCACCACTCAAGCAGAAGAAAAGAAAGCTCTTCATCCCTTTGCAGCAAAGCGATCCTTAGAGAAGAAAGCAAGCTTGAGGAAGAAAGTGAGTTTTTTGCCTTTTTGTCTTAGGTAGGGGGGAAGGATGTCGATTCGATCTCAACAAGACTGGAAGCGACGGCACATCCCCAGTTGTTGATCCTATTGATCCAGTCGAAGTATCTTATTTACTTTACGTAATGTAATATGATCCTATTGATCCATCGCCTCGAACTGCTCATTAAGCGAGTGAGGCTTTGAAAATCAAATCAGAACTGAGAGAAGAGATCGAATGCTGGTGGCAGAGCAGATGAGTCAAGCCCGTAGAAAGGGGAAGAGCGGCCACCTAGAGAAAGCGGGGCTTCTATACTTTGACTAAAGACAACTGTGACTAAACTAAAAGGGAGATGCTTAACCTTAACAATGCAAGTCGTATGAAACCGGACGGATGATGTCAAAGAGGGGCAACGAAGGACCAACCAACGACGATATTTTCTTGGAGGAGAAGGAGGAGAAGGAGGAGCGAATTCGGAATGGATTCATATGAGATCGAGATAGACAATGAGAGAGAGAGAAAAAAGCCTTAAAAAGGGGAGAGCACTTAGACAATTCACTTTGAGTAGAGGGAAGTCTGCAGGTAGGAATGATTCTGGGCGTATTACGGTTTTTCACCGAGGGGGTGGATCGAAGCGATTGCTGCGAAGAATGGATCTGAAACGAAGCACTTCGTCTATGGGCATTGTAGAAAGGATCGAATATGACCCCAATCGTTCATCTCGGATCGCTCCAGTACGATGGATCGAGGGGGTGCAGCTACGCCGCCAGAGGAGATGCAACACGATAGAAGAGTTCGCTCCGCCGCGTAAGATCCTCGAACCTACCACGGCCACTACGGACGGCCGATTTTCGTTCTCTTCCCTGCCGGATCAAAGAAAGGTAGCTTGCTTCTCTCCTGGACTGATGGCGGCTTATGTAGTGGTCGGCCTTCCTACCAGAATGCCTCCTTGGGCGAAGAGCCAAGCCAGCGCAGGAAGCAAAAAAACTTGCGCGAAGGACGTTTTCTTCTCTGCCCTCTCCTCTCCAAAGGCCAAGGGAGTTTCCTTCGGTAGCTCTTTTTGTTTCCCGAGGATAGCGGTAGCTGGGGCAAAGCCCGCTTTCTTCGCTCCGCGAATGAGAGAGAAAATAAGAGGAAAAAACACGTTCTCTCTTTGCGAGGTCCGAAAGTGGAGAACGCATAGCGTTCTCTGGGCGCATAGGATCAAACGTAAAGCATCGCTTTCTTGGCAGAGTTCTCGGCGGCAAGAAAGTTTAGGGCTTGTTGGAGCTGCTGAGCATAACGAATCGAAGCCGAAGGCGGATCCAGGTAGCTTGCTCCCAAGCCAAGTGCTTGCTTACGCTTTATGTAGTGGTCGGCCTTCCTACCAGAATACCTCTAGAAGCTTCTACAAAGCTTTGCTTCCGGTAGAAGCTAGTCGCTTCGGTAGCTTGCCTGCCAAGCCGATAGGCGAAGGGAAAAGGGATGGAGCGTGCAAAGTCGATCGTGCACCTGTCGTGTGACCCGTTGGTCCTAAGCAATGTCTTTCGCGAAGCGACCCACCTAGAATCTCCTTTTTAGGGAAACTCAAATGGAACTTCTTTCGGATGCGGGTATCCAATCCCGCCGCTGAGATGCCCAGCGGATTCCTGGGCCTTGACGAATGGCCGGCCACCTTCCTTCCTTTGACGTTATAAGAGCAAAAGGCCCGGGGCATAGCAGGATGAACCAATGTGAATGAGTGTAAGCTTCGTTGCCCGAACACGATTGGTGCTGACCACACTAGGTGCTACCGTGGTAGCAAGAGAGGCCAGGCGGTGACAATTGAGAGGTTGTCACTGAGCATTCCTAGTCACACGGGAAGAGAGGTCAAATGGCAAGGCCATACGCCCGTGTGGCTCCTCGCGGAGTATAGCTCACATCCAAACATCTGATTGGGGAACGGGGCAACGCCCATGAAGCTCCGGCGGAAAGGGAAGGCCTGCCAGGCCGTATGCCCATGGGTGCAGGATTCTTCGAAAAAGCGCGGGCTGACTCGGAGACCTGGGACCTTGGCTTAGCAACGAATGAAGGGAAGCTCGAAGAGCTTTCTCCGCCAGCGGCTTATGTAGTGGTCGGCCTTCTATTATAAAGCTCGCTAAGCTTCGCTTCGCTTCCCCCCCCCCTTACTGAACTTCACTTAGTAGTCTCTATAAGCGACTTTGTCAAGTCTACGAAGCTTTGCTTCTTGTAGTCGTAGTATGTATAGTAGAGTAGTCGGCCCGTAATGCCTCCTTCCAGCCCAGAATGCCTACAGACTAGAAGCGAACCGCCAGAAGCTCACCCTTCGGGTCTCGCTTCCAGCGCTTGAGGCCAAGCATTCTGCCAGACGTCCCGGCCTGGGAGCCCCGTTCGCCGTTCGCCTTTGGTACTTCAGTAGCTCTTCAAAAGGCGCGACTTCAATGCAGCCTTAACTACATTACGCAAGCCCCACCGATACCTACCTATAGAGTCAAAGTACCAGTGCCGGTGACTTTCTAGTAGATAAGAAAACCATCCTTTTTATTTATTATATTCTTCTCTATTCTTATCTTCTTAAAAACATGGTTTTCTACAGAAAAAAATGGTTGACTTCTTAGAAAACCATCATGATCTTTTCGTCTGTACTTCACCATTCTTATCTTAAAAGACTTGACCATCATGATCTTTCCGTCTGTACTTCACCATTCTTATCTTAAAAGACTTGACCATCCTTATTTGCGACTTATCTGCCGTAGACTCACTCGCTCGGTTGACTTTTTGTAATGTAAACTCAAAACTCACTTTGAACAGCTAGGCTAGGCGGCCAAAGGTTTCAAGGGAACCTTGGTACTTTTAAAATCGTAGTACGACAGTAGTGACTATAAAGTAGCTGTACAACAGAATGCCGTTCGCCTTTGAGTATTGAGTAGTACTTAAGTAGCTTAGTTTCCAAAGGTGAACAGCCCCCTGTCCTTTATATTTATAGTAGTAAAGGGCTTCTCTGAAAAGTAAAGTCAGGAAGGAGGCATTCGAAAGGCCGACCACTATATAGATAGAGGGGGGCATTCTGGGCCGACTACAAGACTACGACTACAGAGGCATTCTGGTAGGAAGGCTGACGACTACATGGAGAGATCTCTATACCAAGTCATGAGCGAAGCGAAGCCAAGCCGCCGCCTATAAGGCGAAGGGACGAAAGCCCGGCGAAGACTGAGAAAGTATGAAAGAAAGTACGTGAAGGTTACGAAGTCACTTAGTCGATCTATATCTATAAAGGGAGAGGCCCACGGAGCGGTTACGAAGTCACTTAGCCGAGCCGAGGCCCACGGAGCGGTTATGGCGTCGAAGAAAGTGAGATGTTGCTTATGAAATTGCTTAGTTGAACGTAAGTGAAACTAAGGAACTGGCTTAGCTGTTCTACAAAGGGGAAAGGCCCACGGAGCGGTAGGTGACAGAGTCATTTAGCCGTCTACAAAGGGAAAGGCGTCGGTAAGGACTTAGCGGAGGAACAAAGCATCGGTAAGAAGCTTCGTGAAGCCCACGGAGCGGTTATGAAATAGCAAGGGTTCGTTCTACGAACCTAAGGGGTTTCATATATCAATATGAAGTGAAGATAGGCACGTTGAGCATAGCGAGACTAAGGGACGAGGAAGCGTCAGCTGTGGATATAGACTAGGCTAAGGAACGGAGTCTTCCACTATGGACCTAGACCTAGACTACACTAAGGAACAAGGAAGCTTGACTGAACAAAGAAGTCAAGGAACGAAGCCGCTTCTCTAATAGCCCCGTGGGCGAAGGCTTTTTTTAAAAGTGTTTTTTGTCTTGATTTTCCGTCAGCCTAATATATATTAGGAGGGGCCTTCAAGTTCTTAGGAAGAGCCGTACGAGGCAGCTCACGTACGGTTCGGGAGCCGAGCCCCAGCACAGGGGCTTAGGTCAACACTTATATATTAGCCAGTCATCAATTGGAAGCGGGCAAGATGGTGATGAATTGCGATCGGTCCAAACCTTCGACCAGCGGCTTCTTGCGACCTGCCACAGACCTTCGGGTCCAAGACCTTGTTCGCACAGAAAATCAAGGCCGGGTTGAAGGGGGCAGTCAGCTGGCTGCTTCTGGGCCACGCCCCCCTGCTGCTTATAGATACGAGATACTTGATCTAAATCTCCATTCTCAAGTAGGAAATTGCATACCATTATACGATATACGTATAGGAACATGGGTACATGATATTGAATGTCATCCAGGTCAAGGCGCAAAGCTGGCTCGAGCTGCGGGAACTTTTGCGAAAATAAGAATAATGAAGGAACCTGCACTACAATGTCTTGTGCGGCTACCTTCGGGTGTTGAAAAACTCATTGATTCCCGATGCCGAGCTACTATTGGGCAAGTTTCCAATCCCAACCATGGTGCACGTAAGCTTAGGAAAGCGGGACAAAGCCGGTGGTTAGGCAGACGCCCCATTGTGAGAGGTGTTGCGATGAATCCAGTGGATCATCCTCATGGAGGAGGTGAGGGGCGCACGAAGGGAGGTAGGCCTTCGGTGTCGCCTTGGGGAAAGCCCACCAAAGCAGGATTTCGGGCAGTAGTGGGGAAACGCAGAAATTAGTTCATGCCACGACGATCTATATGGAAGGGCAGTTTTGTTGATGCTTTCCTGTTGAGAATGAAGAACAAAGGAGAGATTCTTTTGAGCAGGAAAATTTGGTCACGTAGATCTTCTATTTCGCCGGAATTCATTGATTGCTCCGTACGAATTTACAATGGAAAAACTCCTGTTCGTTGTAAGATCACTGAAGGAAAGGTTGGTCATAAATTTGGAGAGTTTGCTTCTACACGGAAACGAAGACCTTCAAGAAGCGGAAAGGGCGGAAAAAAGGGGAAAAAGTAAAGTCTAAGCGCCATATGGCACGAAAAGGAAATCCAATTTCGGTAAGACTTGATCTGAATCGTAGTTCAGATTCAAGTCGGTTCAGTGAGGGCGACCGCGAAAGTCACCGAATGGGTCACTCTTTTCCCTGCAGAGTCCCATAATCTAAGGCGTGGGAGGACGTTGCAGATGTCCGGGACGGGACACGACTTCTTCTAACGCTAGAAGACCACAGGAAGACACCCGGGACCAGAGCATGTCGTGAAAGAAGCACACTGTAGGGCGTGCTTCGACCGTGTCTCCGGGGCACAGTTGAATGTAGATATCATGAACGTGAGGTGCAGGATACCAGGCCGAGAAACCCGGGAAACCACTCCCCTATGTGCCGATCGCTAGCGCATCCAGGGCCCCGGCGCCCAGCTCCGCTGGAGAGGCCTAGCCTGATCTGAGAAGTGCTAATTCGGTTCGGAGAGACTTCATTCAAGAACGCCGCCGCCCCTGGAATCAATAAGAAAACAAGTGCTAAGTTTCAGATCAGTGAATAAGCCGAAACGAAAGAAGAGAAGTTTCTCGCTCGGCGCCTAAAGCGCACTATGCTCCGCTTCAACAAATGAGAGTTTTCGGTGGAACCGGTGAACCACGCGAGCTGGTTAGATGCGTGGGACAGAGGGCTCGTAGTACCTGCTAGCGCAGCTATGCAGTGGAAGGGAAGGAGCCTAAATCGACCCCCTTCTTTCTTTTTCTTCAAAGACACTAAAGCAGTACAAAGAGATTGGACTCTCGGATGAGACTAAGCAGCTACCGTTCCGACGCGCCCCTGACCTATCTTGATTAAGACCGAAAACTCTCTCTAAAGTGGAGCCGCTCTCATGAAAATCTTAGAATGTCAAAATCAGCCACTAGCACTAGTTTTTTTTTATATGGATGGAGTCTCGCTCAGTAAAGAGAGTTGTAGATTCATAAGATAAGGATGGTCCAGTCAAGTGAAGATAAGAATAGTGTTCTTCAGATAAGAATGGTTTAGTACAAATAAGACTGGTGAAGTACAATCCCTGGTTAAGTCAAACAGGTGAAGTACAGTTGCCCATTCTTTTTTCTAAACTATTTTTCTCTTTAGAAAACCAAACAAATAAATAAAAAATACTTGAATACAACAAATAAAGGGAAAAAGTCAAATAATAATAAGGGTTCATGAGTTTACATTGTCAATGAAGTCAAGCGAGCCTGTTCATGAGTTTACGAAGAATATAGTAAGCATCCGTGCGAGTGAGTTTACGAACGAGACACCATCCGTATGTTTATGAGCGAAGCGAATAAAGTCAGCATCATGATTCATAGAGTGCTGTGAACGAGTTTACGAGCATCCTTATTCTTGAACTAGTTATTAGGTCTTTCTAGCAAGATTCGAGTCTTGCCTACGGCAAGCCTACGGCGATACTCGACAATACCTAGATAGACCTAATGAATAATTCAAGCGAGTGAGTTTACGAGCAAGACGAATCCCTGTTCATGAGCAGCGCGAATGACATCCGAATTTTTCATTTTTCTTTTTAGGAATCTTTTTGATTTTCATTATTTCAAATATTCCCCTTATCTTCAAAAAACTCAAAATGGAAGAACGAGGCCGGCCTTTTTTTTTTTTCTGCTGCAATGCTATATAAAGATTCTATAACTATAAGTAGGCTGCTTATGTAGTGGCCGGCCTTCCTACCAGCAGAATGCCTCTAGCGTCGCCCGCCAGAAGCTTCGCTTCCGGGAACGAGTCCCTCAGCCGATAGGCGAAGGGTGACGCTGACTCTCAGCCGGCCGGCGGGCAAAGAAAGGGGGCGGGCGGGGCCTTGGCGAGACGGTTCTTCTTTCGAAGCGTTTTGCCAAGAGAGCAAGGGCGCCCTTCTGGGGCCTTTCAAATGACAACCGCCTCTTCCTGCTGCGGGGGCCTTGCACGAAACCAAACCGCCCCCCGCCCGATCAAGTACCTGTTGCTTCGCTGGTAGGCTTAAATCCACTTAGGTTAAGGGGGCACTGTCCCTCAGCTCTTACCAACCTCAGGTGTGTAATCGACATCTTTCTAGCTTATTCTCGGTCGAATAATATTCAATGATTCCCTCAGCAGTCCTTTTCTTATTCATTCAGGGCGCTCGGCCGGTGCTCCTTTCTCAAACAAACCAGAACTTATCTGAACGTTAGGGAGGGCCTGAGCGAACCGACCGAGGGGACTTGACTTATCCGAACCGAACGTTAGCGGCTTAAGCTAAGCCTATCACGAGCAGCGTCGCTGCTTGATCGGCGGGGAGGAGCATCTCCAAGTATGGGGCAAGGGATCAAGCGCTTTGACTTTGTCTCCCGGGATCCACCACAGGTTGGGTTGGAGAGCCGTGTGATGGGTTACTATCCAGCACGGTTCGGAGAGCACTTGTAGTCTGCGCTGGTGAATGGCCTATCAAGAAAGAAGCGGCTCTTCCCACGGCGGAGTCACCATTGACTCTATTTATTATTATTGTAAATCAGTCTATCAAGATGTCAATCTGAGATCTTATTTCGGTTCGATACGTCCACCTACGAGACTCACCTTTGGCTTTCGTCTCGGTAGGTGTATTATTCTACATTTTCCCAAAAGGACATTCATTCATTTCTTTCTTCCCCGTCGACCACAACGACTGAAACGACGCGACAAATCAAGACCCGGAAAGGAGAAGGGCCGGTGGTGGGCATTGGGGAAAGTAGGGCCGATCGGGTGTCTTCATTCAAGCGACGGTACAGAGGAAGAACGAAACGAAGTGAGAGGCCGGGGGGCAGGGAAAACAGTCGAGTCGATCAGGCGGGAGAAGCAAAACGAAATCCGGATTTGGCCGAAAAAGAAGCAATGCTATGGATACCATGACCGATCACCATCGAGACAGAATAATCTTTCTAAATCACTTCGGGTCAGCGGGGCCTTCAAGCATCCGAAATACGCCGGGGTTGTAAATGACATAGCGTTCCTGATAGAAAATGACGACTCCTTCAGAAAAACTAAGTTATTCAAGTTCTTTTTCCCAAAGAAGTCCCGCGCATTCATAGTAGTGGCTGGCGGCCAGACGAGTAATCTACAACTAAGGACCCTCTCTGCTGTGCGCCCCTCCTTGAATTATTCGGTCATGCAATACTTATTGAATACAAAGAACAAAATGCATTTCGACCCCGTCGTAGTTCTCAATCATTTCGTGGCACCGGGCGTGGTGGAACCATCTACGATGGGGGGAGCGAATGAACAGGGAGGAAGCTTAGATAAGAGAATACGCTCTCGCATCGGTTTTTTTGTAGAAAGCTCGACCAGCGATAAAAAGTGTTTGGCCGAAGCCAAAAAGAGGTTGACCCACTTCATTCGCCAAGCGAATGATCTTCGCTTCGCGGGAACAACAAAAACCGCCATCTCGCTCTTTCCTCTCTTCGGTGCTACCTTTTTCTTTCCAAGGGATGGCGTTGGGGTGTCTAATAACCACCTCTTTATTGAGGATGCCCGGGAACAACTCCTAGGTCAATTAAGGATCCAATTAAGGAACCTCATGGGTAAGGAGAAGGTAATGGAATTCATAGAGAAATTCATAGACCTAGGTGGGATAGGAGAATTGATAAAGGGAATAGAGATGATGATAGAGATCATACTGAGAAACAGAAGAATTCCGTACGGGTACAACTCTTATTTGAACGAAGTGAAAAAAATGCGATCTGTCTTGTCTAATAGAACAAACACTAATACCTTAATTGAGTCGGTCAAGATCAAATCTTTTTATCAAAGTGCTTCTCCGATTGCTCAAGACATCTCTTTTCAACCGAGGAACAAAACAAGATCATTTCGTTCCATTTTTAGTAAAATAGTGAAGGATATTCCATTAGTAATGCCAAATGGGGTGGAGGGGATCCGTATTTGTTGTTCAGGTCGATCAAAAGGTGCAGAAATAGCTAGAACTGAATGCGGAAAGTATGGAAAAACATCTCGTAATGTCTTTAACCAGAAAATCGATTATGCTCCTGCGGAAGTATCTACTCGTTACGGAATCTCAGGTGTCAAAGTGCGGATCTCATATAGTCAAAAAAATAAGGGACGTGCTATATCCGAAAGGTACTAAATTTTTAAAATATCGTAAAGGAAGATGTAGTAGGGGTCGCGAACCGGACGGTACACAACTTGGTTTTGGAAGATATGGCACTAAAAGTTGTAGAGCTGGTCGTCTTTCATATCGAGCCATTGAAGCAGCGCGTCGGGCTACAATCGGACAATTCCATCGTGCTATGAGCGGACAATTCCGAAGAAATGGTAAGATATGGGTAAGAGTTCTCGCGGATCTCCCTATTACCGGGAAACCTACAGAAGTGAGAATGGGAAGAGGAAAAGGAAATCCTACGGGTTGGATTGCTCGTGTGTCCACGGGACAAATCCCATTTGAAATGGATGGTGTGAGTTTGTCAAATGCTCGACAAGCCGCTACATTAGCGGCGCATAAACCATGTTCGTCAACCAAGTTTGTTCAGTGGTCGTAACGTAATTGGTTAGGGGGGGGCCGGGACTCAAAAGAATAAGGCGAATCAAAAAGTCTTTGTTCCTGAACGACGGAAGTGGAAAGACACTAAGGGAGAGGGATATACTCCTTTATTTTTGTAATCGCCGAAATTGTACGACGAACAGGCCTTCTTGTTTGTTCCAGGCGTACGACCCGGATACTTTACGGTTAACATCTTCCGGCCCAGTTTGGAAAGTGATAGTAGTAAGAATAAGAAAGAGAAGAAAGGGGGTCATTTTTCCATTTTCTTTTTTAAATGGGAGTCCTTTTTTTCTCCCCGGCACCCGGCCTCGTCGTGATTGCCTTCCTTTAGCCGCCCAGCAGAACAAGCGCCCCTTCGGATCATCAGTTCAATGTTGAATGATGAGGAAAGAAAGGCCGGGAAGGGAAGTCTGTCTGTCTTTATGGGAGAAAGGAGGAAAAGTATGTATGTATCTGGGGGGTGGGGGCTATGTATGTAGAAAGGGATCAGTCTCTATCCATCCATCCGGATACTACCGTAGGCTACCAAGTAAGTAAATTCAGGTGGTGTATAAATAACAATGAAGCAAGCCAACAAGCTCAAACATGAACAGTTCGAGCTAGCTGCATTTCTTGTGAGTCGACCCGCGCACGGGCAGGCAGCGGAGGTAAGATCGACGCGAGGGCCACATACGTACATCAGCCGCGTGTGTATGGTGCTGTTAGCAGGTGGGGGCAGCATAAATTAGGTGTATCTAGGTATTGTCGAGTATCGCCGTAGTCATTAGGAGATATAGGTACTACTCGCCTACGGCTTGCCGTAGCAGTCAATAGAGACTAGTATCTCCTAATGAATGCTTTATCTAGGTATTGTATTGTATCGCCTACGGCTTGCCGTAGCAGTCAATAGAGACTAGTCTCTCCTAATTAAATACTGATGCGCCTTACTTTTTTCTTGTAAAAGGTTTTGAAAGGGACCTTGAAACCGACATCATCATTGAGGTTCCCCAGGAAAAGGATCGCTTTAGATTTTTTTGGTTCCATTGGTGTTTCCGCAGGCTTACAGGCTAACCGGCTTTGTCTAGAAGATCAGTGGCATATTCTATTTGCACAGTGATAAGATAAAGAATTTATAGATCTTGCCCACGAAATTGAGCTTCCCAAGATCTTTCATATCAAATAAGTTCTTTAGCTGAGACTTGAGATGTTCAATAGACTGAACATCATCACCCGATAAGACAATGTCATCAACATAGGAAGAATATGGCAACCTGTTTATATTGACTGCTGTAACAGCCCCTATTTTACTGCCAAAAACCCCCCTGTAACCCACTACCCTGTACTCGGCAGAAACAGTCCCGAATCTTCCAAAAATGGATTGTAACTACCCTCTTTGTGGTTATATAGAACCACGGGTAGATGAGCCGATAGCCATCGAGCTCTCTCTTGTAAGAAACCAGCAAGAATAAGCATTCTGTTTTGGTTTTCTGCACTTGCAGTATTTTATGTTATCTGCTCGTGACTGTGTTTCATGTTATAATCGTGGGAGAAGCCAAAAGGAAGAAGAACTGATCGGAAAAGTTGCCGAGCGCCGCACAGCATCCGGAAAGAAGGGAAATGCTATTGCTGTGACAAGTGGTATCAGAGCTCTCAGGTAACGCTGCTCCTTTCTTTTCTTCAAAATTTCCATTCAAGTTCGTTCTGCACTGCATCTTGTTACCTTTTTGCTGTATACTCGAAAATGACGGATTCGGGTAGATAAGTATGCTCGGAAAGGCTCTCCCGATTCGAAGCCGGACTTCATAAGGTGAAGCAGGTTTCCGGTGAAATGGAAGCCCGAATGGCTAACCGGGAAGTCCATTTTTGGGGGGGAATTTCGGAATGAAGTTCAAGGTGCTGTTGAAGTATTGTATTGAGATCAAAAATGGAGGAACTCGGCATGGAGGTCGGGATTCTAAATAAAGCAAAGCTATGCACGGATCAGGTGCAAGCCAACCTTCGAGTTCGAAAATGAGGGTCCCAGAACCAAAACAATTTAGTGGTTCTCGGGACGCCAAAGAACTCGAAATTCTTTTTGGATCAATACTTCAAAGCCGTGGGGCGATGGAAGAAGACCAAGTCACTATGGCGACGATGTCTTTATCCGGAGACGCTAAGTTGTGGTGGCGGACCCGGTGTGAAGACGAGCCGCGTAGCGAAATCAACACATGGGCAGAGCTGAAACGAGAGCTAAAGGAGCCATTTCTGCCTGGGAATGTGGCATGGATTGCCCGGCAGAATGAATGCGCCTCAAGCACACGTTCGCGAGTATTTTCAACCATTTGATTGTTTCATGCATAAGATAAGGGACATGTCCGAGCAAGATAAGATTTTTCATTTGATTTGTTGAATGGCTTGCAAACATGGGCTCCGGCGGAGCTCCGAAGACAAGGAGTGAAGGACTTAGCCACTGCACAAGCCACTGCACAAGCCCTTGCAGAAGGGCTAGTCGACTTTCCATTTTGGCCATCAAATGGAAAGGATGGACCAAAAGCTAAGCCTACCTCGAGCCACATCTGGGAAGAGCCCCAAAAAAATCCTATGAGTTGAAAGGAAAGGGCCGCAGAGAAAAATGATGGTTTTTTTATCTGTAATGGTCCTCATATGGCACGGGACTGCCCCAAGAAGCAGTCTCTAAACTCGGTGCAGGCAACCAAAGAAGGAGAAGAGGAAGAAGCGCCTCGAATGGGAGCGGTTTTTTTGCTAAATGCAATTGCAAGGCAACCGGACCCAACGAAAAGGGTTGATGTACGTGGACGTACGAATCCATGGAAAATCGGCCCGGATACCGGTGCCGCACACAGTTTGATTGCGGATCGGATCGGGAGGCGACTCAATTGGGACTCGTGTTGCGGAAAGATTCGAGCCGGCCCCAAGCACAACCCATTTCGGGACTAGCTAAGAACGTCCAATTACAAATGTTCGATTGGACGGGATCTTCGGAATGGCTGTCCCACTGGATGATTTCTCGGTCATTTTTGGCATTGAATTGTTGAGTTCGGCGAAATTCCTATGCCGTTCCTTGGGGTTGTTTGCCTAATGAATGAGACCTCACCGGTTCCAGCAGTGCGAGCTGGAAAGGTCAAATGATGTCAGCGCTCCAGTGAAAGAGAGGATTGAAACAGGGACACACCACCTATCTCGCAGCTATCATAGCCGAGGAGGACAGCAAAACAACCGATGGAATGATACCTCCGGAGATTAGTGCGCAGCTGTCCCAGTTCGAGGATGTGATGCCTAAAGAAAAGAGTGAAAAATCGTTCTAACTCCACGACGCACGATTGACCATCGGATCGAGTTGGAAAAAGCCCCCTATTTCCATATCGTATGTCACCTCCTGAGTTAGCGGAACTCAGGAGACAGCTAAAGGAGTTGCTGGATGCTGGTCCAGCCCTCCAAAGCCCCTTCGGTGCCCCAGTTCTCTCTTTCAGAAGAAAGATGACGGAAGCCTCAGGCTGTGCGTGGACTATCGGGCGCTTAACAAGATTACCATCCAAAATCAGTATCCGATTCCAATTCCACTCATATCCGATCTATTCGACCAGCATTATTATCCGCATCCTCTTTCTCCAAATTGGACTTACGATCTTGTTTGTTATGTTATTATATTCACTTAACAACTTCGAATTGCCGAAGGCCGAAAACGACTTGTATTACCAGGTATGGCTCTTTTTTATTTATGGTGTTATGCCTTTCGGCCTGACAAACGCTCCAGCTACCTTCTGCACTCTTTTGATTTGAATTGAATGAGGTATTTCGCCCGTACATTGACCACTTCGTAGTAATCTACTTAGACTTAGATGATATCGTGGTATATAGTCAATCTCTAGAAGAGATTATCGGCCATTGATCAAATTGGATGTACTTCGCCATCTATATGTCAAAAGAAAGAGAGAAATTGATTTTTGCCAAAAATCTATGAAGTACTATTCCTCGGGCACTGGATTGGCAGAGGTCGCATCAAAATGGATCAACAAAAAGTACGGGCGATCGAAGAATGGAAGACCAGTTACGGAGCTTAGGTCGTTTCTTGGCCTGGTCAACTATTATCGGCCCTAGCCACTCACACCGTGCTGCTGCCTTGCCTTGACCAACTTATTGCTTATTGAATAAGGGCCGACCGGTCGGAAAGTCAGCAGCTTTCATGGACTTGAAACAAGCGGTGATGAGCGAACCAGTGCTTCAGTTACGAGATTCTTCTCGCCCCTTTGAGGTACAAACGGATGCGGGTACTTGTTCAATAAAAAAGAGAAGGGCATCCGGTAGCATTAAAAGAAAGCTAAGCGAAACGGAGAAGAAGTATACCGTTCAAGAGAAAGAGATGACAGCTGTAGTTCATTTCCTCCGGATATGGCGCTACTATTTGTTGGGTTCACCTTTCGTGGTCAAGACCGACAATGTTACCACTAGCTTCTTCTTGACACAAAAGAAACTAAGAAAAAAGCAAGTACGATGGCAAGATTTTTTGGCAGAATTCTCTCTCGATATGGAGATGACCTACAAGCCGGGTAGGACAAATCAAGTTTCGGATGCCCTCAGCCGAAAGGCTTAACTTGCTGCCATTAAGTTTTCCGGGGGTGCAGCCACTCATCGACTTAGGAGCTGCCTACCTGATCGCATCCGGGAGGGAGCTCAAGAAGGAAAAACCCGACGATTCAGGGGGGGATCGCTTTTTTCTTCCAAAGCATGGGGATCTTCGAAAAGAGATAATGAGATAATGCCATGACACAATGACTACTACTGGGGGCTGGTCATCCAGGCGTGCGTCGAACTCTAGCTCTAATAGAACGGGCTTACTATTAGCCTCACATGAATTCGGATGTGGAAGGTTATGTAAAGACCTGTCTTACTTGCCAACAAGACAAAGTTGAGCGAATGAGACCAGGAGGGCTACTGGAACCGCTACCAGTGCCAGAGAGACCTTGGGCCAGTATCTCTATCTATTTTCTTTCAGCCCTACCTAGTCTTTAGGAGATAGACGAAAGATTCATTAGGTCTTTCTAGCATGAATTTTGTATTAGTCGAGACTAAAGACTAGTCTCTATTGACTGCTACGGCAAGCCGTAGGCGATACAATACAATATCTAGATACACCTAATGACTTCGAGTCTTGCGCAAGCCGTAGGCGATACTCTTTAATACAATGATAGTACCTATATCTCCTAATGACTTTCGAATCTTGCCGTAGGCAAGCCGTAGGCGAGTAGTACCTATATCTCCTAATGACTGGCACGAGCCGGGCCTTCGAGATTATACCACAGCCGTTGATTCTCTCTGGAAGTCGCCCACCCCCGGAACCCCTACTACCAACTGGGGCATTGATGGTACTTCTCCCCGATAACTTCCTCGCCTACTCGAGAGTTCTACTAGCCTACCTTACTGACTGAACGGAGAGAGGGAAACAGAAGGAATATATAAGAAAGAACGAAGCGGTAGTGTTTCAGGATATTGATTACCACAAGCCAAGGAGCTTGACTTACACTGCAAGCCGAGCCTTCTTAGGAAGTCCAAGTCGAAAGCCTGAGAACTGAAACAAGGGGTTTGTGCTGCCTCAAAAGGCCAGGGAGAACTAGGGCCCTGCTGGTTCCAACTCGAAAGGACTATCTCGAGAATGTGGGGCCACTATATGCTCTTACGACTAGAACAGGAGGTTCGCAACCTCGAAAGCCAAAGATCTATATCTCGAAAGCCTAAGAGCTATATGCCAGCTTGAAAGACAAGGGCCCCCTCTGGAGTCCTCGAAAAGGGGTTGTTCCATTCAAATCCAAACGAAACTATGTTCAACTAAGGAGCTCTTTCTTAATAATCCTCCCGGCCTATAAGCCATGAAGCTCTTACGCAGCTAGCCAAGGAGGCTAAAAGGCCAGAAAAGGGACCTAAAGTCTATTACCAACCCTCTTCCGACAGAGGAAGTAAAGGCCGACCTGCATTTACTGAAAAAAATCAAGAGCTTCACACAAAACCAATGGCTTGGTGCGATGTACACTATCCAACAAAAAAAGGATGTGCTTTCAGCCTTCAACAAAGTGCATACCTTATGAAATGATTGACCGAGAACAAGCATAGAACATGAAACCCCTATATAAGTTGGACCCTCACAAGGCCCGTGTAGCTTCTATTTTCTCGAATAGTCATTTCGCCTATTTTTTTTCTCTCAATAGTAGACTCCACTCGCCTAGAGTAGTTCCTTTAGTTCCATATCCTCCACTCGCCTGTAACTAAGAAAATTCCTTCCACTTCCGCCTAACACAAGCCTAGTAGGCAAAAGAGTTATATATCTCAAAACACGAACACCAACCAGACTCGACAAGCTAAGACCCATCCCATCTTCGACATCGACAAGGTTGTATTAGGCTTTCAGGTTTCAGTTTAGAGTTCGGCCAGGCTCGTAGGCACATCTCGCGGCCTGAATTGGAAAAGAAAACAGCAAGTAAAAAAATGAGTCATAACCCCGATTCAATTCAACATTTTGTTCGTTCGGGTTTGATTGTGTCGTAGCTCTATTATTTGATTCGGATTAGGTTTCTCGTTGGATGAACTGCATTGCGGATATTGACCCCCCCAAAAAAAACGGTAGGTACAGCTAGTCCGTGAACAGCTAACCATCTCACTGTAAAAATGGGATAGGTTCTATCTATGGTCATTGGGGCCTCCTAACCTAAAAGGATCTCAAAAATTCATCGAGCTAAGGATCGAAACGGCCAGTTATTAATGGAATCCCCTGTCGGTTCTCTTTGAAATACTCGTTCGGCCGAGGGCTTCCAAACACATCGTAAGCTAAACCCGTGCTGACGAATAACCAACCCCTTAATTCGTCGAGTAAATAGGGAAGGTGTAGGTTTGCTATGAATGACCCAGTATCGAATCCAGGTAAGGTAATAATATCAGCAAAAGAACGTTCTCCCGTGCTTCCAGACATGCGGAGCTCCACATACAGTAAAAAGGGGGGGATCAATTCTGTGAAAGATAGGATCAGTAAATGGAAATTCACTGAGATTTCATCTTTGTGAGATCTTCAATAGTGGTACCGAGGGTGTCTTTAGAGTATACCGAATCAGTATAGCTATCTTTCTTCTGACACAGCAACGCAATTTCAATCAGTATAGAAAAGAAGTGATACAAGATTTCTTTCTTCTTGGGATGACGAATGAAGGAAGCTTTTTAAGCCATTTTCGCATTCGCATTAAGGGGAGTGGAGCCGATGGGATTTATCGAATGGTAATGAAGCTTGCCATTCTGTCTATTTGGCTGAAGCCGACTCAGGGCCTGCCCTTTTGCTAGCTTTTTCATTATGCTAGTTCAACTACTGCTTATGCTGGAAATCTCTCAAGACCGTCAATCCACTCTCAATTCAATAGATGCTGCCCCTTAAACAGTGTGAAAGGGTGGTAGTTTGAAGAAATGGCTGGAAGATAGGGTTATCGAGCTACCTTCTGTGACAACTGTCCCGACTGCTGAAGACGAGAAGCATTCGCGATTCTGTATCTATCACAGGAAGATATCCCATAGCACGATGGACTGTTATGTGCTTAGGGATATTTTTGACAAGAAGATAAGGTCAGGAGAGCTTAGGCTTCAAGGCAATATGGATGCTAATCCATTTCCAGGGCACAAGGGAAAGGCGGTGGCGAACATGAGAAGCAGTGCTTGGTCGCCAAACTTTGAAGAAAAGATTCAACGAGGAGCCCCATGCGAATATCATAGGGTTTTTACCTCTGAGCCTATCGAAGAAAGGTTGAAGAAGAATAAAAAACTCCAGTTATTATTATATAAAGTATGCTTCACCGAATCCGTTAGGGCTGATGCTGTGAAAACCTTGGCGAAGTTTTTTTCCTCAATTCTGCACAGTGTTGCATGGCTGAAGGAGTTCGGCGAGTGACTCGCGAGAAGCTGGAATCTGTCATTTTCACCGATGATGACATGTTGGCGCCAAACCCCTTCCACAACCGTTCGTTGTATGTTGAAGCAGAGATGAATGGGGTGGCCGTGAAGAGAGTGATGGTTGATCCTGAATGGGTTAGAGTCTTTAAGAACAAATATTTGAAGAATTCCAGTTTCTTGGATGTGGCTATTAAACCGAATGCTTCCTACGTTTGGAAGAGCATAGCTTCCACTAGAGATATCATTAGAGAACTTGGAGAATTGGGGATGGAGCAAATGTTCAATTTTGGGTTGATAGCTGGGTGCCTGGGGGACCTTTGTGCGATCGAGTTTATAATGGAACCTTTTTTGAACAATCAGACTTTAGTCAAAGATTTTTTTACTGATTTTAGGTGCTGGGATAAAACCTTGTTAGAGCAAATTCTTCCTCATGAGTTGGTTGAGATTGTTATGGGCTGTCCTTTAGCTCGTTTTGTCATTGGTGACAAAACTTCTCTCGTCCATCTCCGTCTGTGAAAAGCATTGGCATTCTAAGTATTATACTTCCTTCTCCTCGTCTTAGGAAGATGAAGAGGAACTCTTGGCATCGAAAGCAACTCTACCCCGAACTCGTAAACGACTTCCCCTTCATCTAGCGTTATTCTTTCTGTTGATCTTTTTGGGCAGGATTATGAGGAGACGTTCAGCCCTGTTTCTAAGATTACCACGGTTCGTCTCCTTGTTGCCATTGCTGCAGCAAGGCATGGGCCTTGTAGTCGACCGGTGCGAGCACGCCGTAAGCGCACTACCGCGAGAGAAACTATGAGCTCCTAACTAAAGTGCAATCCAGATCTCGGCACTCCCCTGCATACACTACGAGCTGCTGTAAGCGCTGTTGCACGAGTACTGTATCACGAGCGCACTACCGAGTCCCACGAGTACACTAACGAGAGAGGAACTACGAGCAGAAATCAGTAGTCACTCTTCGACTTAAATAAAGATATTGCGTATGCAAGAGAGAGATAGTCAGTCTATTAAGCGGCCGAGAATCTTATGTCATAAGGACCAACGAGGATGAAGGAGGAAAAGGAGAAGGGGAAGAAGCGGGGTAGAGGAATTGGTCAACTCATCAGGCTCATGACCTGAAGATTGCAGGTTCGAATCCTGTCCCCGCCTAAGATAATCAGTCTTTGGAGGGAGCGAAGTGAGATGAGAATGGGCAAAGACGCAGCCGAAGCCGCCTCTGAGGAGATGGCCTAATTTCTATTCTATCTATGGAAATTTCAATCGAGAATAATCTAGAGTTTGAGGCCTGTCTTTGAACATAATAGTTGGCACGAGAATCCTTCTCAGCGGAGTCTCTGTGTGTTGAGATCGAGGGTAGTTTGATTCTGGGAACCGAGTGAATGCCGGATACTGTGACGCCGCTACTGGTACGCTTATCCAAAAGGCACGGGTAGCCCGAGAATGCCGCTCCCCTCTGTCTGGTTGTCCCGTGTTATCCATAGTTTGGGAAAGGGTTCGATCCCGATCGTCGATGAGTAAGCCATTTCTTTTCCTATCCGTTCCGTGGCATGAACGAGAAGCATCCTCTGATCAGATCTCAGTCTATCTATTCAATGGCAATCTCCTTGTAGAATAATCTAGAGTGTGAGGCCTGTCACGTCAAATCAAGTACTAGTAAGAACAGAAGGGCATCTAAGGTATGAAAACCTGTCTAGGAAGAATGTACCGAAACATCATACTAGCCTGAAAGCGCTGCCTTACTAGAATAATGTATGAGGATGGACAGATCGAGTGCATTTCCACTCATGGAGAGAGGTAGATGGGGGGTCAAATCATTTCTATGGATGGTTGTTTGTCTGCTGCCTTTGCCCCCGCTGGATAGCTTTCAAAAGATGCAGGAAGATACAAGGAGATGCGATCACTTCAGCCGATCGAATGGGTCAGCCAGCTTGCTATGGATTGAATTTCTTCCTTTAATGACCCCCCTTACCTTACAACATGGGGCGGCTCCAGGACTTGAACAAATAGATTCACCAGGAAGATCAGAGATGTCTACACCTCCGGATAAAAGGCTTTAAAACAGAGGTTGGAATGGATGGTTTCTCTTTCCTTTCTGCCCGAAAGATGGAAAAAATAGGTAGGATGCCCAGCCCTGGTTCCTAAGATGTAGCTTCAATATTCATTCCCTTCACCAATGAAGAAATTCCCTCCCTTCCCGCAAGGAAGAACGTGAAATTCTTTTTCCTCCCCGCACTAGACTCTCCCCAATCGGAAAAAAGGAAAGCATGCTCCCTCGTCGATTCGCGTAGATAAGTCGATTCGCCCTCTCTAAACCTTTAATAGGAAGGATCCATTCTTACTTACTTGTCGTGATCGCCCATAGTTTGGATAGGAAAAAACCTCCATTCATATAAATATTCAAATATCTAAATGTGCACCCGGGTGACACCAAGGTTAGGTTGATGCGTTGAGACGACCCCCTTGTCTAGTCTATAGTCGCGTCTAGCCCTCCGAATTGATCTATTCGTCCTGCAGCGCACATAGGTCAAGTCAAGTAAATGATAGATCTAGCTAGGTTTTCGGGGTGCACATCCGACCAATCCAAAAGCAAAGAAGGAAGGCGAGGCTCATCTCTTGCCCGAGGTGTTTCTAACCCACAGGGTTAGTCTATACCGCCGTATCATGAAAGTGCCCACCCTTCCTCTTTTCTTTTGAGAGATAGATCATGATAGAAAGATAACCGAAAGGGACAGAGCTTCTAGCTCTAATCCGAATCCGATGAATCCACATCCGTCTAAGCTCTTTCTAGGGCAGTTGGAAAGGAGGGCCGTACCAGGGGAAGGAAAAGCACTCTTCGCGCACAGCAGATGCCCTCCAAGCGGCATAGCCCTCAGCTTCGGAATCATCTCATTCCTTATCAGCGAACCACTATCTCACACTCGAAAAGCATCAATCGCTCTGCCCAGCTCGGCCGGCATCCTAACTGGAAGAAGTTCCCAGGGTCTCGAGGATTTGGGATTTAAGGAGCTTGTTTAGGTGGTAGGTAGTCCAGATTGCATAATTCAATCATGTGTCGTTGTTAACTCAATGATCCGGACCATGTGGTGCAAAACTCACTTTGATGAACTAATTGCTCTCCTTCCGTCACCTGACTTAGAAACTATCCCCTCCTGGGATTCAACAAAGGAAACTGGAACAACGATTCCAACTTCTCCCGCCTCTGAGGCTGAGGAGTCAATTCCAAATGTGATTCCTTCCCCTTAGGACCAAGGGCCACCCCAAAAGGAATGGGCTTCGTATTCTTAAGCCTGAAACCTTGCCCTCCTCACCCGAACTCTTTCCGGCCCCACCGTTTACTATCGCCCAGAGGATCTCGTCGGGCTTTTCCGAGACCAGACATATGCAGCTTCCATTGGTTTTGTTGTGGCCGTGTCCACACATACATATAGCTGGCTGTTTTAGACGGGCCCTCTCGAAAACGAAGATTTTGGTCCATAATTCACTTAGTACTCGGTATAACTCATGCGTGAAAGAAAGCCCTTTACACTTTGAGGGAGACACTGAATGAAACTTTCACAGAATTCCTTTCTCCCCGCTTCGTTGCGGATGCAATCGTCATATACGCAATCACATGTGATCTGTCGTTCGCCGTCAAGTCAAACAAAGCAAGCGAACTCCTTTCATTCAAGCAACACTTTTTAGGCAAACCAGTCCCGGCGTTCCTAGGGAGCAAGCGAAGTGATCTTTCTTTTCTACACGATATGTTACGGGTATATGGTATATGGCCAGTAGCGACTGTTGCTCCTTGGCTTGAGGGGCCAGATCCGTCTTACCTGAGATGGGGTCCGGGGAACACATTCATTCTATTCTATGAGTATAGCTACTAGTGGGTGAAAGGCAAGTAGGCGATTGAAGACCTGTGGTGATTGATTGAAGTTAGGGGTCCGGTCAAAACGATATGGAGAGGCTTCCGGGGCGATTGAGTGAAGGAAGCGATGAGGAGACAATGATGTGGGGTCAAAGCATGATAGGTGCTCTTTTGTTGATATGGGTCCGGGAACACAGTGTTGTACAAGGCAGGGGAGGTGAGCCAGGGATTAAGCAGGGTAAGCAGCATACGGAAAGGCAGGGAAGCGATCTCTGTCTTTTACGAATAGGACCCGGGCCGATCGATCTGTGTAATGAGATGCCGGTGATATTGACGTGACGGCTGGAACTCTTTTCGTACCTAGGCCGATTGAGCGAAGCGATTCTTCGTTTCCGTTGAAAGCAAAGTATGGTGAGTCAAGTTGAGATCTTTCGTTGCAGCAAGGGAATGTGTTCTTTCGTGTGCCGTGCCGTTGATATGCCGTGTTGTTAGCAGTCCAGTCAGTGTTTGAGGTAGCAGTAGCTACTGAGTCCGTTTGAAAATATCGTATGTAAATAGAAAGACAAAACGCAATACTAGCTACCTGAGTAGCTAGCTCCAAAAGTGATTTGTAAAAGGAGGTAGTGAATGGCATGATATATGATATACATAATTACATCAAGATACATATGAGACTTGTTCTATATTCCAATTTGTTGAATGTCAGTTGAGGATTCAGGAGGGGAAGAGGAATCCTTGAAGTGGAAGTGGAAGTGGAAGTTGATTGAAAAGAAAAGAAAATGAGAAAGAGGACCAACGAGCTGCTAGGTAGGTACGGCCGATACCACAAGACAGGTATCTTATCCATCTTCTGGGATAAGAAACAAATAGAAGGAACGGAACATATCGGATTCATTCTATTTGACCCACTGCGGTCGTGACAGGTTGACCATTGTCGTAAACTAGGAAGACCTCAATCAGCTTCCCGCCGATTAAAGCTGGTGACTTCTGTTCCAACCGAACCGGGGACGGTCGGGTGCACCCATTGGACGCTGGAGCCAATGTTCTACATACAGAAGGACTGCACACAAATAATAGCAAGACATCAAAAAAAAAGCAAGACATAAAAAGACAGACATACATAAATGCTAAATAAAAAAAGGATCACTAACTGTAACTGTAGGGCTGTCCTTTACATAGCTAACGAGCGCCTTATGGAGTTATTGGATAAACGATTTTCTATGATAATGGGTGTTTTGGTCCTATTTTTAGTGTTTTTCTTTCTTTATTTATTTATAAGTCTTATTTTATACTATTATACATTACAAGAAATCGTCGACTGGAATAAGAGCCTGGGTATGTCGATCGATCTATCTTATGGATGGAGAGAGGGAGTCAAGTTAAGCACAGGACTTAAGCCAGGGGTTTGACATTAGATTGTATATATTATTATTATTATATAAGTTAAGTCAAATAAAAAAGCATTTCAGAAACAGAACTTTCGAGATGTTAGAAGGAGCTAAATCAATTGTCCCATTTCTTCCTATGGATATAGGACACTTTTTGATCTCATTCACAAATCCTTCTTTGTCCATGCTGCTAACTATCGGGTTGGTCCTACTTCTGGTGCATTTTGTGACTAAAATGGATGCTGGCCCTGTCGCAAGACGACCCCTAGGGTCACATACCAGTCTAGCGGGGGCGGCGGCGGGAGATCCCGAAGAGGAGAA